AATTGTACCATAAATTGGAAGGGAAAATAGCTACATTGGAAGAGAAATTGGTCCAGAAATTGGACCAGAAATTGGAAGAGAAGTTGGGACAGAAAATATATACATTGGATAAAAAAGCATTAGCAAGAGAATTGAGTTTTTTAATCGATGAATTTGCTGAAGAATCAACATCCAATTTGAAAGGAATTTCTTTATTTCCGGAACAAAGACGAATTGATTCAGAAGATCCAGAAAAAGTTTTGAAATTTTTAATCGAAAGAGTCATAATTGATCCCATCATTCAAACAATATGCGATACAGCCATAATTCCTCCCATGGAAAAAACAACTCGAAAAAAATCGATTGGAATAAATAAAAAAGTCCCCCAATGGTCATACAAATTATTCAGCGAGGTAGAACAACTCGGAAAAACTGCAACAACGGAAGAGGGGGAAGAGTGGATAGTAGATCATCAAATTCGCTCGAGGAAAGCGAAACGTATAGTTCTTTTTACGCGGGGTCCGGAGGAAGCAGAGAATGCCGACCCTAGTATCAAAACTATGACGAAGCCTGATGAAATAGAAGAAGTGGATATGATAGATTATCCCTATGAAGCGGATTTTCGTCGAGACATAATCACAGGTTCTATGCGTGTTCAAAGACGTAAAACCCTTACGGGGAAAATGTTTCCCTTATATCCGTATTCCCCACTTTTTTTCGACAGGGTAGGATTTTCTTGGGATGTTCTTTTCGAACCATTCATATTATCAGTAATTGAGATTTACGACCTAATACAAGACATTTTTAGAAAGGGTATAAAAGGAAGCGTAGCAAAAAGAATAAAGAGGTTGAAAAAACAAAAAAAAATGTACATGGAGGAAAACAAAAGCTACGAAGAAATTCAAAAAGAAGTCAATGAAATGGAAAAGGGGCGGGACGGGCAGACGGAAATGGAACGAATAGAAAGGACACGAGAAAGAATATCAGACCTCTATGATATCCTTATTTATGCTCATGGAATAAGAGCTTTGATTTTACTAATTCAGTCGAGGCTTAGACAATCTATTGTATTACCTTCGTTGATACTAGCTAAAAATATTGTCCGTTTCTTATTACGCCAAGAGTCCGAGTGGGAGCAGGATATAAGGGAGATGAATAAAGAAGTGTATGTTATATGCACCTATAATGGTATGCCAGTACTAGAACCAGGAAGAAACGGAATTTTTCCCCCAAACTGGGGCACAGAGGGTATACAAATAATGATACGATTTCCTTTCCGTCTGAAACCTTGGCACCGATCTAAGATACGACCTTCTCATAGGGATCAAAATGCAAAGCAGGAAAGTCCTGCTGCTTTTTTAACGATTTGGGGACTGGAAACTGACCGTCCTTTTGGTTCTCCTCTCGTAGGACTTGGTATTTTGTTTAGTTATTATTTTGTACCCCCTTTGAAAAAACTCCAAAAAGCAATTAGAAAATGGAGTTTTCGAGTTCTAAAAAGTTTCAAAGAAAGAACCCAATTTTTGTTTCTAAAGGTCCCAAAAGAACAAAAAAAATGGAGAGAGGATTCGAGTGAAATAAAAAAAGATTCTATAATAAATAATCAGATTATTCATGAATCATCCATTCAAACCCGATCTATGGATTGGACAAATTATTCACTGACAGAAATCAAAATGAAAGATCTGACTGATAGAACAAGCACAATCAGAAATCAAATAGAAAGAATTACAAAAGACAAGACAAATGGATTTCGAACTCTAAAGATAAATATGAGTCCTAACAAAACAAGTTATGGTGCTCAAAAATTAGCATCACTAAAAAATCTTTTTCAGATATTCAAAAGAAGAAATGATCGATTAATCCGTAAATCACATTATTTTTTAAAATGGATCGTGGAAAGGATATACACGGATATCCTTCTAGAGAGCTTTCCATATATCATTAATCGTCTTACTAATAGTCTTTATAGGCCCATGATCATTATCAAACTTTTTCGTAAATTCAAAAAAAAATATATTTTTGATACAAAAGAGAAAAAGATAATTGAGCGTCTTTCAACTATACAAAAAAAACTTTCACCTTCGCGTATTCGTCATAAGATTCAGACGAAGTCGGGGGTTTCTTTTAAATTATCCCTCGTGTCACAGGCCTATGTATTTTACAAATTATCACAAACCCAGGTTATTAACTTGTATAAGTTAAGATCTGTCCTTCAATATGACGGAGCATCTTTATTTCTTAAGAATGAAATAAAAGATTCTTTTCGAAGACAAGGAATAATTTCTTACGAATTAAAGCATAATAAACTTCAGAATTCTGGAAGGAATCAATGGAAAAATTGGTTAAAGAGTCATTATCCATACGATTTCTCTGAGCAAAAATGGTCTAAATTAGTACCGCAAAAATGGCGAAATAGAGTCAATCAACATTGTAGGGTTGAAAATCAAAATTTAATCAAACGGGATTCATCTGAAAGAGAGGAAAAGGTTTCGTTATTGCTAAATAAAAACGATCATTTTCAAAAAATGTATAGATATGATCTTTTAGCATATCAATCGATTTATTATGAAGATAAGAAGGACTCATATAATTACAACATACATAAACCGAAATTTGTTGATATGGGGGCGAGTATCCCTATTACTCATTTTATAAGAAAAGATTATTTTATGTATATAAAAAATCCAGATAGAAAATATTTGGATACGAAAGGTCTTTTTTATCTCAAAATTAATAAAGATAAAGAAATCAACCCATCCAATCAAAAAAAGAAAAGAAACCCCTTTGATTGGATGGGAATGAATGAAGAAAGACTAAATCGTCCTGTATCGAAGCCGATACCTTGGTTATTCCCACAATTTGAGTTATTTTTTAATGTATATAAAATGAAACCGGGGTTTATACCAATCCATTCACTTCTTTTTCATTTGAATGAAGATGTTAGTCAAAATACAAATATCACTAAAAAGAAAAAAGGGGATCTTCTACTATCAAATGAAAAAGAAAAAAAATATTTTGAATTAGAGAATCAAGAAGAAAAAAAAACCATAGGTCAAAGAGATCTCGCATCAGATGCCCAAAACCGAGGGAACCCCGAATCTGTTCTCTCAAACCAACAAAAATATATGGAAGAACTTTATACGAAATCAGATATGAAAATGGGTAGAACGAAAAAGAAATCAAAAAGCATTTGGACTTGGGAAATAGACTTAGATGCGTTCATGAAAGGATCTTTTGCTTTGCAATTGAAATGGCTGCTGAGTCCTTTGACTATGGAATTATTCGATTATGCGCTGTCCGTACTTGAATGGGAAAAGGAAAGCAGAATGACAACAAAGTTTGGTTTCGGCTTTATTAAGAAGGAGGAGTTAACTCTGGATCCAATGCTAATCCGGGATTTGAATCTTTCAAAAATCCTAAAAGAGGGAATATTTATTATCGAACCCGTTCGTATACCTGTAAAACATAATGTAGAATTTCTTATGTATCAAACCATAAGGATTTCTTTGGTTCATGAGATTAAACAAAAAAAGAATCAAAAAAGATACAGAGAAATTATGGATAAGAATCATTTTGAGGAATCGATTGCAAGACACCAAATGATGACGAAAAATATAAACAAAAATCATTATGATTTGCTTGTTCCTGAAAATCTTTTATCGTCTAGACGGCGTAGAGAATTGAGAATTCTAAGTTGTTTCAATTCAAGGAATAGTAATTGTGTGGATAAAAATGCAGTATTTTGCAATGGGAACAAGGTAAAAACCTGCGGTCAATTTTTGGATGAAAGCAAAGATCTTGATAGAGATAAAATGAAATTAATGAAATTAAAATTCTTTCTTTGGCCCAATTATCGATTAGAAGATTTAGCTTGTATGAATCGCTATTGGTTTGATACTAATAATGGTAGTCGTTTCAGTATGTTAAGGATACATATGTATCCACGATTGAAAATTGATTGATGATACAATTGTCTTATATATCCCCTACCCTATATATCGATATCGGGTGGATAAATAGCTGCGCATATGCCTTGTCTTACATCCTTTTTTGATACATGAATACTAATTCAATGACGTATCAATTAGATCATAAAATGAATCAATAAGGAAATTCGGATTGATTATTGTGTATACCAGATCAAAATACCTCGCATTATTATTACTGATCAGTCAAATTCATATTCGTAAAATAAAAATAGGAAATTAATAAAAAAATTGACGAAGTTATATATATATATTTATATGGATTTCTATAGTTATGCCAAAAAATGAATTCATCTCGGTTATTTCGCAAGAAGAAAAGAAAGGGTCTGTTGAATTTCAAGTATTCTCTTTTACCAATAAGATACGGAGACTTAGCTCACATTTGGAATTACACAAAAAAGACTATTCATCTCAGAGAGGTCTACGGAAAATTTTGGGAAAACGTCAACGACTTTTGGCTTATTTTTTAAAAAAAAATAGAGTACGCTATAAAGAATTAATTAACCAATTGAATATTCGAGAGATAAAAAAACGTTAATTTGAATAATTCTTTTCTTTGATTTATTCGATCTTCAATTTTGATGAACTTCTTTTTGTTTTCAGCAATTCATGGAAGAAGAAATAAGGAAAAATTTTATGACTGGACCAGTTACAAGAAAAGATCTAATGATAGTCAATATGGGGCCTCACCACCCATCAATGCACGGCGTTCTTCGACTCATTGTTACTTTAGATGGCGAAGATGTTGTTGACTGTGAACCAATATTGGGTTATTTGCACAGAGGAATGGAAAAAATTGCGGAAAACCGAACAATTATACAATATTTGCCTTATGTAACACGTTGGGATTATTTAGCTACTATGTTCACAGAAGCAATAACTATAAATGCACCAGAGCAATTAGGAAATATTCAAGTACCTAAAAGGGCTAGCTATATCCGAGTTATTATGTTGGAACTAAGTCGTATAGCTTCTCATTTATTATGGCTTGGACCTTTTATGGCGGATATTGGCGCACAAACCCCCTTCTTCTACATTTTCAGAGAAAGAGAATTGATATATGATCTATTCGAAGCTGCCACTGGCATGAGAATGATGCATAATTATTTTCGCATCGGAGGAGTCGCTGCCGATCTACCTTATGGCTGGATAGATAAATGTTTGGATTTTTGTGAGTATTTTTTAACAGCAATTGCTGAATATCAAAGGCTTATTACGCGAAATCCAATTTTTTTAGAACGAGTCGAGGGGGTAGGCATTATTGGCGGAGAAGAGGCAATAAATTGGGGATTGTCAGGACCAATGTTACGGGCTTCCGGAATACAATGGGATCTTCGTAAAGTTGATAATTATGAATGTTATGAAGAATTTGATTGGGAAGTTCAATGGCAGAAAGAGGGCGATTCATTAGCTCGTTATTTAATCCGAATTGGGGAAATGGTGGAATCCGTAAAAATTATTCAGCAAGCTCTAGAAGGAATTCCCGGGGGGCCCTATGAAAATTTGGAAAGCCGGCGCTTTAATATAATAAGAGATCCTGAATGGAATAATTTTGAATATCGATTCATTAGTAAAAAGCCGTCTCCCGCGTTTGAGTTATCGAGACAAGAACTTTATGTAAGAGTCGAGGCCCCAAAGGGCGAATTGGGAATTTATTTGATAGGAGATCAGAGTTCTTTTCCGTGGAGATGGAAAATTCGCCCGCCGGGTTTTATCAATTTACAAATTCTTCCTCAGTTAGTTAAAAGAATGAAATTGGCTGATATTATGACAATACTAGGTAGCATAGATATCATTATGGGAGAAATTGATCGTTGAAATGATAATTAATACAACAGGAGTACAAGCTATTAATTCTTTTTCTATATTGGAATCCTTAAAAGAAGTCTATGGGAGTCTATGGATGCTTGTACCTATTGTGATTCTTATTTTGGGAATCACAATAGGTGTACTAGTAATTGTATGGTTAGAAAGAGAAATATCCGCAGGGATACAGCAACGTATTGGGCCTGAGTATGCTGGCCCCTTGGGAATTCTTCAAGCTCTAGCAGATGGAACAAAATTACTTTTCAAAGAGAACCTTCTTCCAGCAAGAGGCGATGGGGGATTATTTAGTCTTGGACCCTCCATAGCAGTCATATCAATTCTACTAAGTTATTCAGTAATTCCTTTTAGCTATCGACTGATTCTAGTCGATCTCAGTAATGGTGTTTTTCTATGGATCGCCATTTCAAGTATTGCTCCCATTGGACTTCTTATGTCAGGCTATGGATCAAATAATAAATATTCCTTTTTAGGTGGTCTACGGGCTGCTGCCCAATCTATTAGTTATGAAATACCATTAACTCTATGTGTGTTAGCAATATCTCTACGTGTGATTCGTTGAGGCATAAATTTTACACCATTTTCCTTTCGAGAGTTTTCTAAGAATGAACTAAACCAGATAGTTAGATGAGTGAAAGAAAACAGCTTCGAAATTCGCAGTAAAAAGATTGAGTCTCATTTCCTATGTACAAGAATTACGCCAAGGTTAATAGAAGCAAATAGAAGCAGTAAAGAAAAACTATTTACCCCAAGACAGGTGGATTTCTTATCATGGCTTGAAGCGGGTTAAACGGATCGATTCTTTGGAGTTCATGCTATCATCTATTACTATACATGACACGAATTGTCGAAGAGATTGAGCAAAACTGAGTGGATGGTTAGGAACACCAAGGTACACAAAGGATTAGTAATAGAGATTTTCTAAGTTCTCGGAAAAATTCCGCAAAAACGAAATACTAATTGGGGCTTTAAATTAGTAGAAATGATCAAGTAGTACTCCCCAAAATTCCGATCTAGAGTATGCTGCTATCCACCGCTAAAGTGAATGACTATCAGGAACGAAGTAATCCTTTACTTTTTTTAGCAAAAAAAGAAATAAAAATAGAAAAAATGGAATTGCAAAAATTTTGATTATTCTTGCTGTCCAACTGTATTAAGAGAGCTACACTGCATGGTAATTTATTTTCGTAATCAAAACGGATAGGACGAGATATCCATTACTATTTCTAAAAAGAGTGCTTTATGAAGGTTTAAAATGAAGTCTCAATAAAAAAACCGAATAACAAAAAGTAAAGGATGAGATAAATTCAGAAGCCCTTTAGTATAGCAGACAGAATTCCGTTGGTCTAATTCAGGACCTTTCGATTTCTTTTGACGCTATTTATCTTACAAAAATAGAAATAGAAAGATTAAATAATATCGAAGCAGTCCTTAGATTTATGTGGGACCCTCGAGGAGCCGTATGAGGTGAAAATCTCATGTACGGTTCTGTAATAGCGCTGATAACAGTGATCTTATCAGCGACTAGAATTATCTAACAGTTTAAGTACAGTTGATATAGTTGAGACACAGTCCAAATACGGTTTTTGGGGGTGGAATTTGTGGCGTCAACCTATAGGATTTCTCGTTTTTCTAATTTCTTCTCTAGCTGAATGTGAAAGATTGCCTTTTGATTTACCAGAAGCAGAGGAAGAATTAGTAGCAGGTTATCAAACAGAATATTCGGGTATTAAATTTGGTTTATTTTATGTTGCTTCCTATCTAAATCTACTAGTTTCTTCATTATTTGTAACAGTTCTTTACTTGGGAGGCTGGAATTTTTCTATTCCGTACATATTTGTTCCTGACCTTTTTGAAATAAATGCAAGGGATGGAGTCTTTGTAGCAACAATTGGTATTTTCATTACACTGGCGAAAACCTTTTTGGTCTTGTTCATTTCCATCACAACAAGATGGACGTTACCTAGACTGAGAATGGACCAATTATTAAATCTTGGATGGAAATTTCTTTTACCCATTTCGTTAGGTAATTTATTATTAACAACTTCTTCCCAACTCCTTTCACTATAATATAAGCAAAATAGAATATTTTCTATTCACTAGTAACTAAATTGATAACTTGTCTCCAACAAGAGAAAGAAACAAACAAACATTTTTTTATCGATATTTAGGATATGTTCCCTATGGTAACTGGGTTCCTGAATTATGGTCAACAAACAGTACGGGCGGCTAGGTACATTGGTCAAGGTTTTTTGATTACCTTATCCCACGCCAATCGTTTACCTGTAACTATTCAATACCCTTATGAAAAATTGATCACATCAGAACGTTTTCGTGGTCGAATCCACTTTGAATTCGATAAATGCATTGCTTGTGAAGTATGTGTTCGTGTATGTCCTATAGATCTACCTGTTGTAGATTGGAAATTGGAAACAGATATTCGAAAGAAACGGTTACTTAATTACAGTATTGATTTCGGAATCTGTATATTTTGCGGTAATTGCGTTGAGTATTGCCCAACAAATTGTTTATCAATGACTGAAGAATATGAGCTTTCTACGTATGATCGTCATGAATTAAATTATAATCAAATTGCTTTAGGCCGTTTACCAATTTCAATAATCGATGATTACACAATTCGAACGATCTTGAATTGGCCTCAATTAAATAAAAAAGAAATACCTTGATTCATTTTTGATTACTAAGGTTTTTTTTAGTTATTTACAAAGAAAAATAACTAAACATAAAAACTATTGATCTGAGTGGTTCATGAAAATGGAGGATTTACTTGGAAATTTTTTTTAATGTAATGGTTTCAACTATATTCGAACTAGCCTTTCAGATAAAGAACGTGATTAGTCTACTAACCGCACCGACATCAATTCGCATGCTGCATTCAACTAGGTAAATAGATCAACTTAACTTATTTTCTCCTGGTCAGTTCAATAAGATCATGAAAGAGTCCGATTTTTATATCTTTTTTCATCGAATGGATTTACCTGGACCAATACATGATTTTCTGTTAGTCTTTCTGGGATCAGGTCTTATAGTAGGAGGCCTAGGGGTGATATTATTTACCAATCCAATTTTTTCTGCTTTTTCGTTGGGATTGGTTCTTGTTTGTATATCTTTATTCTATATTCTAGCAAACTCTCAGTTTGTAGCTTCTGCACAACTCCTTATTTACGTAGGAGCTATAAATGTTTTAATAATATTTGCTGTAATGTTCGTCAACGGGTTAGAATATGACAAAAATTTCCGTCTTTGGACTCTTGGGGACGGAATTACTTTGTTAGTTTGTACCAGTATTTTTGTTTTATTAATTAGTACTATTCTAAATACGTCCTGGTACGGAATTATTTGGACTACAAAATTCAACCAGATTATAGAACAAGATTTGATAAATAATAGTCAACAAATTGGAATTCATTTATCAACAGATTTTTTTCTCCCGTTTGAACTCATTTCTATAATTCTTTTAGTTGCTTTGATAGGTGCAATTGCCGTGGCCCGTCAATAAAATGAAAAATCTTGAAAAGCATCCTTCCAAAGCAAACGTTATTCCGTTTTCTCGTATTCCTTCAATTCTATTTTCATTTATGTATACTATAATAGAAAATAGAAAAGTCAATCTATTACTACCATCTTTCTTTGCTCCGTATTTTTTTTGTTATATTCGAGTGAATTAAATTCTTGTTCATATTGAAATGAAATAAATCAAAATTGATAAGGAGTTGCTCAATGATGCTCGAACATGTACTTGTTTTGAGTGCCTATTTATTTTCGATCGGTATCTATGGATTAATCACAAGCCGAAATTTAGTTCGAGCTCTTATGTGTCTGGAACTTATATTGAATGCGGTGAATCTAAATTTCGTAACATTTTCTGACTTTTTTGATAGTCGTCAGTTGAAAGGAAACATTTTCTCCATTTTTGTTATGGCGATTGCAGCCGCTGAAGCAGCTATTGGGCTGGCTATTGTTTCGGCAATTTATCGTAACAGAAAATCAACTCGTATTAATCAATCGAATTTGTTGAATAAGTAGTATTATTTTTGATAATATTAGTATTATAGAAATTTGAATAGTTAGCAATTCAAATTAGATTACTAGATATGTAGAATCTTCAAAAAACTCAGAAATCAAAGTATTTTGTACCTCTTTTCAAAACCGACCCAGAAAAAGTTGATTCGACAAATTCTGGTGAATCATCGATTCGTCTGGTCTTTAAATAGATAATTCATTTACATACAATACAGGGTTATACTAGATCGAAAATTCATGAGATTCAAAAACAGGTATAGATCCAATGTCGCATTCCGTAAAGATTTATGATACATGTATAGGATGTACTCAATGTGTCCGAGCCTGCCCCACAGATGTATTAGAAATGATACCTTGGGACGGGTGTAAAGCTAAACAAATAGCTTCCGCCCCAAGAACAGAGGACTGTGTTGGTTGTAAGAGATGCGAATCCGCCTGTCCAACCGATTTTTTGAGTGTTCGGGTTTATTTGTGGCATGAAACAACCCGCAGTATGGGTCTAGCTTATTAATACGTTCCAGAAAACTCCAATCGAATCCCTTTGATTTTTTTATCGACAAAAACCCGCGCTCGAACTAAAACGAAATAAAAAATCTATATTTTATTTTCGGCTTATTCGAGTACGGGTTTTTTAGTCCAAGTGTATTTTGTCTTTACCATGAATTTTTTTCCTTGGTTAACCTTAATTGTCGTTTTGCCTATATTTGCGGGTTCATTCATTTTCTTTCTACCTCATAGGGGCAATAAGGTAATTAGATGGTATACTTTGTGTATATGTATTTTAGAATTCCTACTAACAACCTATGTATTCTGTTATCATTTCCAGCCAGACGACCCATTAATACAACTGGCCGAAGATTATAACTGGATTCGCTTTTTTAATTTCCACTGGCGATTGGGAATAGATGGGCTTTCTATAGGACCCGTTTTACTGACGGGATTCATCACGACTTTAGCTACTTTAGCGGCTTGGCCGGTTACTCGGGATTCCCGATTATTCCATTTCTTGATGTTAGCAATGTATAGTGGTCAAATAGGATTATTTTCTTCTCGAGACCTTTTACTTTTTTTTCTAATGTGGGAATTAGAATTAATTCCCGTTTATCTACTTTTATCCATATGGGGAGGAAAGAGGCGTCTCTATTCAGCGACAAAGTTTATTTTGTACACTGCAGGGGGTTCCATTTTTTTGTTAATGGGAGTTCTGGGTATTGGGTTATATGGTTCTACCGAACCAACATTAAATTTGGAAACGTTAACTAATCAATCGTATCCAGCGGGATTAGAAATAATATTCTATATTGGATTTCTTATTGCTTTTGCTGTCAAATTGCCGATTATCCCTCTACATACATGGTTACCAGATACCCATGGAGAAGCACATTACAGTACTTGTATGCTTTTAGCCGGAATCCTTTTAAAAATGGGAGCCTATGGGTTGGTTCGGATCAATATGGAATTATTACCTCACGCTCATTCTATATTTTCTCCTTGGTTGGTGATAGTAGGCACAATACAAATAATCTATGCAGCTTCAGCATCTCTGGGTCAACGTAATTTAAAAAAGAGAATAGCATATTCCTCTGTATCTCATATGGGTTTCATAATTATCGGAATTAGTTCTATAACTGATACGGGATTCAACGGGGCCATTTTACAAATAATCTCTCATGGATTTATTGGTGCTGCGCTCTTTTTCCTAGCAGGAACTAGTTATGATAGAATACGTCTTGTTTATCTCGACGAAATTGGCGGAATAGCCGTTTCAATGCCAAAAATATTCACCCTCTTCACTACTTTTTCAATGGCTTCCCTTGCGTTACCGGGCATGAGTGGTTTTTTTGCCGAATTAATAGTCTTTTTTGGAATCATTACCAGTCAAAAATTTTTTTTAATGTCAAAAGTCCTAATTACTTTTGGCATGGCAATTGGAATGATATTAACTCCTATTTATTTATTATCTATGTTACGGCAAATGTTCTATGGATACAAGTTATTAAATAGTGCAAACTCTTCTTTTTTTGATTCGGGTCCGAGAGAGTTATTTGTTTCACTAGTTATCTTTCTACCAGTAATAGGTATTGGCATTTACCCCGATTTCGTTCTCTCATTATCGGTTGAGAAGGTACAAGCTATTCTATCGAATTTTTTTTATAGATAGTTTTAATTAAAAAAACTGTTTTACGTAACGCAAAAAAACGAATTGGAATTTGAATCGGATAGTTTGACGTTTGTGAGAACCATTTGAATCACTATACTACTTGATTGAAATGGTTCTCGACGAGGCCTGCTTCTTTTTATATGTATATGGGATGGGATATACCCTGTTCTGTGGTTGTATTCGTGAGGTTAGGTCCTTTCTTCAATTCAATTTTTTAATAAAAATGAACCATAACTATGTAATCCTATTCCTAATAGATTGACCCCAAAATAGCATATCCAAATTATAAGAAATCCTATAGAAGCCACAATCGCAGAATTTTCACTTTTCAAATTTATATTTGTTTTAATATGCAAATAAATCGCGAATATGGTCCAAGTAATGAATGCCCACGTTTCCTTTGGGTCCCAATTCCAATAGGATCCCCACGCTTCATTAGCCCATACTGCTCCTGAAAGAATACCAATGGTTAAAAAGATAAATCCTAGACCAATACCACGTGA